ATATGGAAAGTCAAGAAATTCTCATCGAAACATCGAGAAATTGTGCATATAGAAAACTCTAAAGAAAGAAAAAAGGAGACCCATGCCATGATTTTCAAATCTTTTCTACTTAGTAGTCTAAGTTTCTCGATGAGGATAATTAATTAGGTCGTTGTGGTCGGACTCTATTATGGATTTCTGACCACATTCTACATAGATCCCTCTTAGATCTTCTTTCTCCAATCTTGGGTTAGGGAAGAAGGAGATATTCGCGACTACTGGTGGTTTCATTATGGGGCAGCTCATGATCTTCATATCGATCTATTATCCACCTCCGCATCTATTCTTTCTTAGCTAAACGGGTGGAAGATCCATCCAATTTGGTTATATCATGAACTCGAAAAACAGATCTGAATGTGACTGAAATGCACGATCTTCACAGGTATCACTTTTCACGATACCTAAACCTAAAAGGTGGAATAGCGATTTTCGAACCATTTCCTATAAGAGAATGGTTTCCATTACTTTGAGAAATGGATTCTATATCAAACTATAGCTATTGCATTAAAGAAGAAAAGAAACTAATAGAAGTCGAAGACGCGGAATGGTAGTGAATAGAGAAAAAGATTCTTCTGATTTTCTTGTTCCTGAAAATATTCTATCTATCTCCTAGACGCTGTAGAGAATTGAGAATTTTCATGTCTTTCAATTCTCGTACTCGTAATTGGAAAGTTACGGAAGGAGATCCATCATTTTGCAATGAAAACAACATAAAAAACTCTGGACAATTTCGAAATCAGACCAAGCGTCTTAATACATATGCAAAAAAATTCATTATTGGCCCACCATTGCATTGATTACAAGATTTAGCTTTTATGAATCGCTATTGCTTTGATACGAATAATGGCAGTCGTTTCAGTATGTTAAGGATACAGATGTATCCACAATTCATTTAGAGTTACTTAATAGCCTATTTCTTATACTATATCTCTCTCCCGTGAAATTCTCGCGCCGAAAGATGGATGCATATGCTGTGTTTCATTTTGCTAAATGATATCAATTAAATGGTGTATCAATTCTATAAATTGGATATAGCAATAAATAAATCAGCAAAATTCTTTTATTTTAGATAGAAGAAACATTTCTTCTATCTAAAATAAAAGAATGTACCCTTCTATCCAAATCCAATTTACATCGATAAAATAAATCCAAATTATAGATTCCAGCAGTAGATGAATAATTGCAAATTTTTGTGTGTACGAGATTCGAATAACTTCAAAATAACTGAAATAATTTTTTATTTTTCCTGATCAGAAAAATACATGAAAAAGAAAGGAGGTAGAAAAATTTTTTGATTTATGGTTAAAGAAGAAAAACAAGAAAACAGCGGTTCTGTTGAATTTCAAGTATTCAGTTTCACCAATAAGATACGGAGACTTGCTTCACATTTGGAATTACACAAAAAAGATTTTTCATCGGAAAGAGGTCTACGAAGACTTTTGGGAAAACGTCAACGTTTGCTGGCTTATTTGGCAAAGAAAAATAGAGTACGTTATAAGAAATTAATAAGTCAGTTGGATATTCGGGAGAAGTAATTTAATCGTTCGAATTTTTTTCTTATTTTATTAGTAGTCTTATAGTAGTCTTAGATTTTGCATTTTGATGAGCCTCGTTTTGAGGAATTCATGGAATAATGAATTAAGGAAGAAAAAAGAATAAGAACAAGGAGACATAACATAAAAAAAAGAATAAATAAGACGATATTCGCCCTCCCCCCACATATTTAATTTCTTCTCCTATACAAAAACCAGCAAGACCCACCCCATTGATAATTCCATCAATAACACCTTTATCAAAAAAATGCGTTAGTTCGGCAAATCTTCTTATACCGAGGATAAAGAGTCTAGTATAGAAAATATCTATATAACCGCGATTATATGACCAGCCATATACCTTTTTTTTTACTTGATCCAAAAAGTTCTTTTTGGGATTCCCTTTTACAAGGGAATTTTTTAAATTTAAATTCTGAAAAAAAGAATAAGCGGATCCATAGCATATATATGCTATGGATAGACCAAAAATAGCTAAACTTACAGAAGAAATTGCATTAGTGAGAAATTCATATGAATTTATAGAAGAATTAGAACTTTCCTCGAAAAAGCTTATTGAAGGGGTTAACCACTTTGATAATATAGTTAACTCCGATGTTCCATTATCCACTACTCCATTATCAAAATGGATTCCTATGGATCCAATGAACAAAGTAAAAAGCAGTAATATAAGAAGAGGAAATAGCATAGTATTTCCAGTTTCGCGAGGATAGACAAAAGTATTTTTAGCTCCAAAGGAAGTACTAAAGAATCCTATCCTATTTCTTGTATTACCAGGAATTTGGGGTATATTTTGTGAAAAAAAAGAAACTCCACTCTTCATTGTTGATAAAACAAAATCTCTATTGACTCCTTTGGGTATGCTTTTTCCCCATAAGGATATTGAATACAACGAACCCTCTTTAGTACTACTATAATTTTGAAAATGAACACGCAAATACCCATCAAAAGTAAGTAAATATATTCGAAACATATAAAATGCAGTTAATCCTGCAGTAAAAGAAGCTATTATTCCAAAAAAAGGTGAATACAACCAACTATTACTAAGGATTTCATCTTTGGACCAGAAGCAAGCAAGAGGTGGAATACCACAAAGAGAAAGTGTACCCAATAAAAAAGTCGTTCTTGTAATAGGAACATATTTTTTTAAACCACCCATAAGAACCATATTCTGACTTTTATCTGGTGAATATCCAACAAGAGGTTCCATTGAATGAATAACGGATCCGGATCCTAAGAACAATAAAGCTTTCGAATAAGCATGAGTGATCAAATGGAATAAAGCTGCTTGATAAGAACCTATACCTAGAGCTAACATCATATAACCCAATTGAGACATTGTAGAATAGGCTAAGCTTCTTTTAATATCTCTCTGAGCAAGAGCTAAAGTCGCTCCTAAGAAAAGTGTTATTGTACCTACTAAGGAAATAAAACTCATTATGAAAGGTATGGATATGAAAAGAGGAAGAAGTCGAGCTAGAAGAAAAATCCCCGCAGCAACCATAGTTGCTGCGTGTATAAGAGCCGAAATGGGAGTGGGTCCTTCCATAGCATCGGGTAACCATACGTGAAGAGGGAATTGTGCAGATTTTGCAACTGCACCAAGAAATAATAAAAAAGCACACAAAATAGTAAGTAATGAATTAATCCCATTATCAGGAATCCAGTTATTAGCTATTTTGAACAAATCCCGAAACTCTAAACTACCTGTTATCCAAAAAAAACCTAAAATTCCTAATAACAAACCAAAATCCCCTACACGATTAGTTACAAAAGCTTTTTGACAAGCACTCGCTGCAATTGGTCGTGTAAACCAAAAGCCTATCAATAAATAGGAACACATTCCCACAAGTTCCCAAAAAAAATAAATTTGTATCAAATTGGAACTAGTAACCAATCCCAACATGGAAGTATTAAAAAAACTTATATAAATGAAAAATCTCAAATATCCCTCATCGTGAGACATATAATCGTCACTATAAATAAGAACCAAGATTCCTACAGTAGTAATTAGTATTAACATAATAGAAGTAAGGGGGTCGATCAAGTATCCAAACTCTAAGGAAAAATCATTATTGATGGTCCAAGACCATAGATATTGATAGATAGAACTCCCTTTTATTTGTTGAATAGACAGGTGAACTGAGAATACCAGAGCTATACTTAAGAGTAAAACACTAGGAAAAGCCCATATGCGACGAAGATTTTTTGTTGCTGTCGGAATAAGAAAAAGCCCCAACCCCATTGACATAATAACTGGAAGTGGGAGAAGAGGGATTACCCAGGCATATTGATATGTATGTTCCATAAGAAAAGAAATAGCAATTTTTAGTTGAAATTTATAGTTCTTTTTTTCTATAAAATTGTTTCCGATTCACCAAACCTATTCTTATTTCTTTCTGAAGGAATTAAAAAAACAAAATAAGAATAAGAAAAAATACTGGAATTCTTATTTTTAAAAAATTTGTCTCATTGAAATATTAAAAAATTCAGAATGGGTTTAGTTGCTTAAATTCAAAAAGTTAATCAAAGAATTTCGTTATTTAGTTATTAGATAAAAAAGGATATTTATTAAAATACAAAAAAAGATTGAATCAGTTTACTTTCTATTCCTATTCTTTTTTTTTTCTTTCTGTTAAAATGAAATAGCTCTCTTATTTGGTAACTGATTGATTGAATTTCAACTATATTTGCATTTTTTATTTATCGGAAATTCTCGAATATTCTTTAAAAATGGAAATCCTAATGACTAGAATTATCTAAGTTTTAGAAGAATGTCTTGTTTAAGAGACTAATTATTTTTTGATTTTGACTGGAATTCTATTCTTGAATATCTTCTCAACTTAATTAACTATTTGCATTTTACCTTCGTTTTCTCTCCCCATATTATCTGAGGGCTTATCCCCCATACCTTAGATTTATATATGCAGTATATTTGATATATAAATTGATTTAAATACAAAACCTTTGTATATAATATATCTTTATATATATTGTATATTATTAAAACAAAGTATAAAATATATATGAAAAATACGCGAAAAACTCTTGTCTTATCCATATTAGACAAAATGAAGTAAAAAATAATTTCAAATTTCATTATCTTTCAGTATCTAAGTATAAATACTAAGAAAAAACAGAAAGAAGGATTGATTTGCGGCAATAGATGTCTTTCACATACAACTAGAAAAAACTAATTTCTCTTTTGAATGGCAGTTCCAAAAAAACGTACTTCGATGTCAAAAAAGCGTATTCGTAAAAATATTTGGAAGAAAAAAACTTATTTTTCCATAGTACAATCTTATTCCTTAGCAAAATCAAGATCATTTTGGAGCGGCAACGAGCATCCAAAACCAAAAGGTTTTTCTGGGTAACAAACAAATAATCAGGTTTTAGAATAATCTGAATTGACCGATCTGAAAGAAATTCCAATTATTTAATATGAATGAATAATTTGGATTAATTAATGAATGTACTTTTATATGTATATGTAGAATTCCTGGGTACAATACTCTTAGAACTAATCCTTCCGTTATTCTGTTATATAGAACAAAAGTTTTGATATACTGTGTCCTCGGTATTCTTTTTTCCTATCAAAGAACTTTTGATAATAGAATCCTCCTAAAAAAATAGGAGGATTCTATTATCAAAAGTAGAGTATTCTTGCAATAGGATTTAGAATTTCTACCTATCTTATCCAAAATTCACCTAAAAATTGGTTTAGGACTGGGAAATCTTATTAATAAGAGCGTAAAGGCTTTGACTCTAGAAACTTTTCAAGATACAAAACTCTTTGTATTTAATGATGAAATTCTAATTTTCCTAAATTCTATGGATTCTCCCAATCTCGACGATTCGAGAGAAAATAACTATTATTCTTTTAAGTTAACGATTATTTCAAGTTAGCCGCCATGGTGAAATTGGTAGACACGCTGCTCTTAGGAAGCAGTGCTCAAGCATCTCGGTTCGAGTCCGAGTGGCGGCATTCTAGAAAAAGAATACAATAGATTAGAAAATGGATTCAATTCGAAATTTCCTATTTTGTAATGGGACCTTCTCCTTATGCTATTCGCCACTTTAGAACATATACTAACTCATATCTCTTTCTCAACTATTTCAATTGTGATTACGATTCATTTGATAACCTTATTAGTTCGTGAACTTAAGGGATTACGTGATTCGTCAGAAAAAGGAATGATAGCTACTTTTTTCTCTATAACAGGATTCTTAGTTTCTCGTTGGATTTCTTCGGGACATTTTCCATTAAGTAATTTATATGAGTCTTTGATCTTCCTTTCATGGGCTCTGTATATTCTTCATACTATTCCTAAGATACAGAACTCTAAAAATGATTTAAGCGCAATAACTACGCCAAGTACTATTTTAACGCAAGGCTTTGCCACGTCAGGTCTTTTAACTCAAATGCATCAATCTACAATACTAGTACCTGCTCTCCAATCTCAGTGGTTGATGATGCACGTCAGTATGATGTTACTAAGCTATGCAACTCTTTTGTGCGGATCCTTATTATCCGCCGCTCTTCTAATCATTAGATTTCGAAAGAATTTCGATTTCTTTTCTAAAAAGAAAAAAAAAAAATTACTTAAAACATTTTTATTTAGTGAGATTGAATATTTCTATGCAAAAAGAAGTGCTTTAAAAAACACCTCTTTTCCTTTATTTCCAAATTATTACAAATATCAATTAACTGAGCGTTTGGATTCTTGGAGTTATCGTGTTATTAGTCTAGGGTTTACCCTTTTAACCATAGGTATTCTTTGTGGAGCAGTATGGGCTAATGAGGCGTGGGGATCCTATTGGAATTGGGATCCTAAGGAAACTTGGGCATTTATTACCTGGACCATATTTGCAATTTATTTACATAGTAGAACAAATCCAAATTGGAAGGGTACGAATTCCGCATTTGTAGCTTCGATAGGATTTCTTATAATTTGGATCTGCTATTTTGGTATCAATCTTTTAGGAATAGGTTTACATAGTTATGGTTCATTTACATTACCATCTAAATAATTACATAACATAAAACATTCATAAAATGAATGTTTTTTCACATTTTTGTTTGATTTGAGAACCCCTTTGAAAAGACGTTCAAAGGGGTTCTCAAAAATTCAAAATAGATCTAATTAGACTTTTTGACTTTTTTCGGAATTTTTTGGTTTTTCCATTATGAAATATAGAGCGGACTAGTTAAAAAAAGAAAATCCTATTTAGGATAATAATTGGATAAGAGAGCCTCTACCCTGTCAACGGATAGCGAGAGAACAAAATCTGGATAAATACCAATTCCTATTACTGGTAAAAAGATACAGATTAAAAGAAAGAGTTCTCGTGGTCCAGAATCCACAAAATTTGCGTTTGGAACATGAAATAACTTGTATCCATAGAACATCTGGCGTAACATAGATAATAAATAAATAGGAGTTAATATCATTCCAATTCCCATTACAAAAGTAATTAGCATTTTTGGCATTAACATAAATTTTGGACTAGTAATTAGTCCAAAAAATACTACTAATTCTGCAACAAAACCGCTCATTCCTGGTAAGGCAAGAGAAGCCATTGAAAAGCTACTAAACATAGTAAACATTTTTGGCATTGGTATAGATATCCCTCCCAGTTCTTCGAGATAAACAAGACGCATTCTATCACAAGCCGTTCCTGCCAAGAAAAATAGTGTAGCACCGATAAATCCATGGGATAATATTTGTAAAATAGCTCCATTTAGTCCAATGTTGGTTATGGAACCAATTCCTATAATTATGAAACCCATGTGAGATACGGAGGAGTAGGCTATTCTTTTTTTGAAATTTCGTTGACCAAGAGAAGTTGAAGCTGCATAGATTATTTGCACCGCTCCTATTATTACCAACCAGGGGGAAAATAGATAATGAGCATGAGGTAACAATTCCATATTGATCCGAATCAATCCGTATGCTCCCATCTTTAATAGGATTCCCGCTAAAAGCATACATGTACTGTAATGTGCTTCCCCGTGAGTATCCGGTAACCACGTATGGAGAGGTATAATCGGCAATTTGACAGCATAAGCAATAAGGAAGCCAAAATAAAGTAGTATTTCCAATGTTGCAGGGTATGATTGATTAATCAATCGTTCCAAGTCTAATGTTGGTTCGTTGGAACCATATAAGCCCATACCCAGAACTCCGATTAAGAAAAAAATGGAACCGCCTGCAGTATACAAAATAAACTTGGTAGCTGAATATAGACGCCTTTTTCCCCCCCACATGGATAAAAGTAAGTAAACAGGAATTAATTCTAACTCCCACATGATAAAAAAAAGTAAAAGGTCTCGTGAAGAAAATAATCCTATTTGACCGCTATACATTGCTAGCATCAGGAAATAGAATAATCGCGAATTCCGGGTAATTGGCCAAGCCGCTAAAGTAGCTAAAGTAGTGATAAATCCTGTCAATAAAATTGATCCTACTGAAAGTCCATCGATTCCCAATCTCCAGTGGAAATCAAAAACATCTATCCATTTAGAATCCTCCCTTAATTGCATTAAGGGGTCCTCTAATTGGAAATGATAACAGAATGCATAAGTCATTAGAAGAAATTCTAATAAACAAATAGATATAGTATACCACCTAACGATTTTGTTTCCTTTATGGGGTAAAAAGAAAATAAATGAACCTGCAAATATCGGCAAAACAACAAGTATTGTTAACCAAGGAAAATAACTCATGATAAAGTAATAAAGACAAGATACGTTTTGACCAGAAAAGCCCATGCTCGATTATTTTGAGCACAGGCTTCTTCGGTAAAGAGGAATCAGACGATTCAAGTGGAGTTTTTTGTAACGTATCAATAAGATAGAGCCATGCTGCGGGTTGTTTCAGGCCCTAAATAAACGCGGACACTTAAAAAATCTGTTGGGCAGGCGGATTCGCATCTCTTACAACCCACACAATCTTCGGTTCTCGGTGCGGAAGCAATTTGCTTGGCTTTACATCCATCCCAAGGTATCATTTCTAATACATCTGTTGGACAAGCTCGTACACATTGAGTGCATCCTATACATGTATCATAAATTTTTACAGAATGTGACATTGGATCTAGAAATTTTCCTTTTCAACATAACAATTTTCGATCTGGTAAAAATGAAATTAGTACTATATAAGTTATATGTATTGTAGACACCAGACGAAGCAATGGTTTATCCAAACTTTAATAAATAATGCAATATATTTCTTAATCTGTTTGTGAGAAAGCGTGAAAAGAGCCAAGAGACTTGAATTTAAGGCTTCAACAGTCATAATTATACGAATTCTACATACTATACTAATTTGAATTAGCTAATAAATTGGCTATTATCTTTGCAATATAAATTATTGCAATTTGAATATTGCAATATCAATGAATTGGAAAAATGCAAAATTCAATAAGTAAAAAAGAATACTCTGAAATAACCTACTTCAAAAACGGGTATTCTCAAATAAAAATAAGAAAAGAAGACTCGAATTTTATTAATTTTAATGTTCCATATTATTTATATTGTCTAATTATTCAAAAAATTCGATTGATTGATACGAGTTGATTTCCTGTTACGATGGATGGAAGAAAGAATGGATAGTCCAATAGCTGCTTCAGCCGCCGCAAGGGCTATAACAAAAATTGCGAAAATGTCTCCTTTTAATTGGCGACTGTCAAATAGAGCAGAAAATGTTACGAGATTTAGATTAATTGAATTCAGTATAAGTTCAAGACATATTAGAGCTCTAACCATGTTTCGGCTTGTAATCAATCCATAGATACCAATCGAAAATAAATAGACACTCAAAAAAAGTACATGCTCAAACATCATTAACTAACTCCTTATCAATCTCGATTCATTTCAATATGAGGACAAGAATTGAACCGATTCAATTAATTAGAATAGAACAATTACGCAACAAAAGAGAAAAGAAAGTATTTGTTGTGTTGACAGTAGATGGATTTTACTAAATCAAAATTGTTTTATTCTTTAGTTATTTTTTTAGATTTGAAATTCTTAGAATTTATTATTGTCTAGCCATAGTAATTGCACCTATTAAAGAAACTAGAAGAATTAGGGAAATGAGTTCAAACGGAAGATAAAAATCGGTTGCTAAATGAATCCCAATTTGTTGAACGTTATTTATGAGACCCTGTTCTACTATTTGGTTTGATCTTGTAGTCCAAAGAATTCCATACCATGACGTATCTGGAATAGTAGTCATTAGTGAAAAAGGAATAGTTATAGAAACGAGTGAAGTAAACCCATCTCCAATAGTCCAATAATTCTTATCTTTAGACCACTCTGAGCCATTTACAAACATTACAGCAAATATGATCAAAACATTTATGGCTCCCACATAAATAAGAAGTTGTGCGACAGCTACAAAGTAGGAATTCAATAAAAAATAGAATAAGGATATACAAACAAGAACTAATCCCAGCGAAAAGGCAGAATAAATTGGGTTGGTAAGTAATACTACTCCTAGACCCCCTAGTAGAAGAACAAATCCCCCAAATAGCACAAGAATCTCATGTATTGGTCCAGGTAAATCCATTATGGATAAGAAGAAATTAATAGTATAAAATTTTTCATGAATTGACTAAAACTAAAAGATTCAAGGAAAGAAAAAGGGATTAGGATATTTATATATAAATTGTATAGTTAGAAATCACATCACGAAAATCTACTCTCATTTTAAATCATGAATAATTCGTAATAAGCAGTAGTTATTCATTTTTCTTTTATAGTTAGTAAAAAACTATTGGATTTTTCTAACAAAAAAATCCTAGTACCTAGTAATCAGTAATCGTTCTTGAATTCCAAGATTTTTCTTCGTCTATTTTACTTTGAGGCGAATTCCTAATTGTTTGAATTGTGTAATCTCCCATTATGGAGACTGGTAACCGACTCAAAGCAATTTGATTGTAATTCAATTCATGACGATCATAAGTAGAAAGTTCATATTCTTCAGTCATTGATAAACAGTTTGTCGGACAATATTCAACACAGTTACCACAAAATATACAAACTCCGAAATCAATACTATAATTAAGCAATTGTTTCTTTTTAATATCCTTTTCAAATCGCCAATCCACAAGGGGTAGATCTATTGGGCATACACGAACACATACTTCACAAGCAATACATTTATCAAATTCAAAGTGTATTCGCCCGCGGAAACGCTCTGATGTAATTGATTTTTCATAAGGGTAGTGAATCGTTATAGGTAAACGATTTGTGTGGGATAAGGTAATTATGAAACCTTGACCAATGTATCTTGCAGCACGTATTGTTTGTTGACCATAACTAATGAACCCAGTTATCATAGGGAACATATTCTAAATATCTATGAAAAAGGTATGTTTCTTTCTCTTGTTTGAGAGAACTTTTGTGTTGAAGATATTCTTACTGTTATTGTATTATCTTATTTATAGTGAAATTAGTTGGGAAGAAGTTGTTAATAAGAGATTGCCCAGAGAAATAGGTAAAAGAAATTTCCATCCAAGATTTAATAACTGATCCATTCTCATCCGGGGTAAAGTCCATCGTATTGTGATAGAAATGAAGAGAAATAAAAAAGCTTTAGTTAATGTAATAAGGATACCCATTATCATTTCTAAAATTCCCACAATTTTATTCATTTGGAAAAATCCAAAAAAGGATATATAGGGAATAGAAAAATTCCACCCGCCTAAATAGAGAACAGTTACAAATAAAGAGGAAACTAATAAATTTAGGTAAGAAGCAAGATAAAATAAACCATATTTAATACCGGAATATTCGGTTTGATAACCCGCTACTAATTCTTCCTCCGCTTCTGGTAAATCAAAGGGTAATCTTTCACATTCTGCCAAAGAAGAAATTAGAAAAACTAGAAAACCTATAGGCTGACGCCAAAGATTCCATCCAAAAAAACCATATTTTGACTGTGCTTCAACTATATCAACCGTACTTGAACTGTTAGATAATCATAGTCGATGATAACATCACAGTTCCCACCGCTATTCCAAAACCGTACATGAAACCTTAGCTTCATACGGCTCCTCTATGATCAGAAAAAAGGATTATTTCTTTTCGATCTTATCTCCGGGGCGTATATAGAATTAGGTGATAAAATTGATTGGAAAGTCCTAAATTAGACCAAAGCAATTCCGTCTGCTAAAATAATAAAAAAGCGCTTCCGAATTGATCTTATCCTTTATATAATAAAATGACAGTTTTTTCTTGTTCAGTAATAACTTAATATTGGAATAAAACACTGGTTATAGCAATTAATAAATGAAAAGAATTGGATATTAGTTCATGACGAATTCAATTCTGTATGAATATAGATAAAAGAAAGAATAAATAAAGATCTTTTTTTGTATTGCATTCCATATCTTTTGTCCTATTCTTCTTTCCCGGGGAAGGGGTACTTAAAAAGAAAAAAATAAAGGGTTAATTCGTTCTTGATAGCTATTTCCTTAACAAGTGAATGGGAATATACTCTGGATCGGAATCCCAAGAAAGTACTACTTGATCATTTCCACAAATTTCAAGTCCTTATTATGATTCCTTTTATGAGGAAAAATGTCTAATGATTTAGATTCTCTCATTACTAATCCTTCATGTACTTTAGTGTTCCTAATCCCTCACTAGCTTTTTATGGATTCTTTTATATGGTTATAAGTTCTAGTAATAACTAAAAATATTCTAGTAATAGAATTCCATATCGCGAATCCTTTATTCTTGCCCGCTTCAAGATATGATGACTAATCAAACAATCTCAATCTTGGGGTAAAGAGTTTACACTGCTTATGTTTACTTCAACTTTTTCTTGTACGTAGGAAATGAGATTTTTTATTTTTACTACAAATTAATAAGCTGTTTTGTTTCACTCATATAGCTATCTAGTTTAACTTACCGATGTGAATACAGAATAAGAAAAGGAAGATAAGTATTCAATGGATTTTAGAGGAAAAGCTCCCTTTTTAACGAATCACACGTAGAGATATTGCTAGCACACAAAAAGTTAATGGTATTTCATAACTAATAGATTGAGCAGCTGCTCGTAGACCACCTGAAAAAGAATATTTATTATTTGAGCTATATCCTGCCATAAGAAGACCAATAGGAGCAATACTTGAAATGGCAATCCATAAAAAAACACCAATACTAAGATCAGCTAAAACAAAATGATATCCAAAAGGGATAACTAAAAAACTTAATAAAACGGATATGACTGCTATAGAGGGTCCAATGCTAAATAAAGGAATCTCTCCTCGGGATGGTAGGATATCCTCCTTAAAAATTAGCTTAGTTCCATCCGCTATAGCTTGAAGCAGTCCTAGGGGGCCGGCATATTCAGGACCAATACGTTGTTGTATCGATGCGGATATTTCTCTTTCTAACCACACAATTACAAGTACTTCTATTGTGATTCCCAGTAGGAGGGTCAAAATAGGTAGAATCCATATTAGTCCATAGACTTCTTTTAATAATTCCGATTTCGAAAAAGAATTGATAGTTTCTACCTCTACCCTATCTATTATCATTTCAACGATCAACTTCCCCCATAATGATATCTATACTACCTAATATCGTCATGATATCAGCCAATTTCATTTTTTTAACTAGCTGAGGAAGAATTTGTAAATTAATAAAACCGGGTGGACGAATTTTCCATCTCCAGGGGAAAAGACTGTCATCTCCTACTAGATAAATTCCTAATTCGCCTTTTGGAGCTTCTACTCTCACATAAAGCTCTTGCTTTGATAATTCAAAATTTGGGGAAGGTTTTTTACCAAGAAATCTATATTCAAAATCATTCCATTCCGAATTCTTTGCTTTCTTAAAGCGTCGTGCTTCTAAATTCTCATAAGGGCCTCCAGGAATTTTCTCTACAGCCTGTTGAATAATTTTGATGGATTCCTTCATTTCACCAATTCGTACTAAATAGCGAGCTAACGAATCTCCTTCTTTTTGCCATTGGACTTTCCAATCGAATTGATTGTAAGACTCATAAGGATCAATTTTACGAAGATCCCATTGTATTCCAGAAGCTCGTAACATTGGTCCCGATAAGCCCCAATTTACAGCCTCTTCTCCGCTAATAAAACCTACTCCTTCAACTCGTTCTAAAAAAATAGGATTCCGTGTAATAAGTTGTTGATATTCAACAACTCCTCGTAAAAAATAATCACAGAAATCTAAACATTTATCCATCCATCCATAAGGTAGATCGGCAGCTACTCCTCCAATGCGAAAGTAATTATGCATCATTCGCATACCTGTAGCAGCTTCAAATAGATCATATATCAATTCTCTCTCTCTAAAAATGTAGAAAAAAGGAGTCTGTGCGCCGAGATCCGCCATAAAAGGCCCAAGCCATAACAAGTGAGAAGCTATACGGCTCAATTCTAACATAATTACCCGAATATAGCTGGCTCTTTGAGGTATTTGAATATTCTCTAAGAATTCTGGTGCATTTACCGTTATTGCTTCTGTAAACATAGTAGCTAAATAATCCCACCGTGTTACATAAGGCAAGTATTGTATAATAGTTCTATTTTCTGCGATTTTTTCCATTCCTCTGTGTAAATAGCCTAATATGGGTTCACAATCAACAACATCTTCACCATCGAGAGTAACGATCAGTCGAAGAACACCATGCATTGATGGGTGTTGAGGGCCCATATTGACTATCATTAGATCTTTTCTTGTAAACGGTAGACTCATATTCTTTTTTCTTCCTTAATTCATTATTCCATGAATTCCTCAAAACGAGGCTCATCAAAATGCAAAATCTAAGACTACTATAAGACTACTAATAAAATAAGAAAAAAATTCGAACGATTAAATTACTTCTCCCGAATATCCAACTGACTTATTAATTTCTTATAACGTACTCTATTTTTCTTTGCCAAATAAGCCAGCAAACGTTGACGTTTTCCCAAAAGTCTTCGTAGACCTCTTTCCGATGAAAAATCTTTTTTGTGTAATTCCAAATGTGAAGCAAGTCTCCGTATCTTATTGGTGAAACTGAATACTTGAAATTCAACAGAACCGCTGTTTTCTTGTTTTTCTTCTTTAACCATAAATCAAAAAATTTTTCTACCTCCTTTCTTTTTCATGTATTTTTCTGATCAGGAAAAATAAAAAATTATTTCAGTTATTTTGAAGTTATTCGAATCTCGTACACACAAAAATTTGCAATTATTCATCTACTGCTGGAATCTATAATTTGGATTTATTTTATCGATGTAAATTGGATTTGGATAGAAGGGTACATTCTTTTATTTTAGATAGAAGAAATGTTTCTTCTATCTAAAATAAAAGAATTTTGCTGATTTATTTATTGCTATATCCAATTTATAGAATTGATACACCATTTAATTGATATCATTTAGCAAA